ATTCAGGAGTATAATACGTCAATTTATACTCTTTAACACCAGCTTTGAATCCAACACTTGCTTTAGTCTCTGTTTGTGGTGACATAAGTCCCTCCCTACAAGTCATGAATTTAGAATTCTTGCAATAAAACAAAACAACAAGGTCTACTCGACATAAATTAGGAATAGATTTAATTAACCTTTTTCACAGGAATCTTTCACAAAATTATCAACTAATCAGAATGATTCTTTATTAGACCATGATATTTGATTCGCCAAATACATCATTATTGTATATTCTTTCATATGTATAGCGCAACCTAATACTTCTTTTTCAAGTTTTGAATCTTTGACTTTTTATAAATCCAAATATTTAATATTAAAATATTAATAAAATCACTCTTGACAGTAATATATGTTGTATATGTAAATCCTAGATATGACAATATGCGGAATTCATCCATGAAAATGAAAAACAAGAGGGTGGGGGGGGGTTGCTAAAGGGATGAATAAATGGGACGCATAACCGGATATGCTAAAATGAAAATATGAAAAAAAAAGGCTAATGAGATCGAAATAATGAATCATAACTAAAGTTCCGTTTAGAATTCGCTAGATAAAAGATAAAACAAAGGCTTGCCTATTCTATTATGATAAATAAATCAAAGACTTTCCGCAAAAAAACTTTTTATTCATATATTTTTTATTTTAAAACTAGGTTTCAGTTAGTTGAGCTTGAAAATGACTATTCCTTCATTGAATAAGTAAAAAATTGAATTCCACATCCGCTTGGGTGGTACCAACGAAATCGAGCGCTTACTCCCATTTTTTATTGAATTAACCGATGAATTTGCTATCGAAGATTTTTTCTTTATTCGAAAAATTTCGCAACAAAATTTAACATATTTTTTTATTATGAGAACAAATCCTACTACTTCGGATCCAGAGGTTTCGATACGTGAAAAAAAAAACCTGGGACGTATCGCTCAAATCATTGGTCCGGTACTGGATGTAGCCTTTCCCCCGGGCAAAATGCCTAATATTTACAATGCTCTGGTGGTTAAGGGTCGAGATACTCTTGGTCAAGAAATTAATGTGACTTGTGAAGTACAGCAATTATTAGGAAATAATCGAGTTAGAGCTGTAGCTATGAGTGCGACAGAGGGTTTAAAGAGAGGAATGGACGTGGTTGATATGGGAAATCCTCTAAGTGTTCCAGTCGGCGGAGCGACTCTAGGACGAATTTTCAACGTGCTTGGGGAACCCGTTGATAATTTAGGTCCTGTCGATACTCGCACAACATCTCCTATCCATAAATCCGCGCCTGCTTTTATACAATTAGATACAAAATTATCAATTTTTGAAACAGGAATTAAAGTAGTAGATCTTTTGGCCCCTTATCGTCGTGGGGGAAAAATTGGACTATTCGGTGGGGCTGGCGTGGGTAAAACAGTACTAATTATGGAATTGATCAACAACATTGCTAAAGCTCATGGTGGTGTATCCGTATTTGGTGGAGTAGGCGAACGGACTCGTGAAGGAAATGATCTTTACATGGAAATGAAAGAATCTGGAGTCATTAATGAACAAAATCTTGCGGAATCCAAAGTGGCCCTAGTCTATGGTCAGATGAATGAACCACCAGGAGCTCGTATGAGAGTTGGTCTGACTGCCTTAACTATGGCAGAATATTTCCGAGATGTTAATGAGCAAGACGTACTTCTATTTATCGACAATATCTTCCGTTTCGTACAAGCAGGATCCGAGGTATCCGCCTTATTGGGTAGAATGCCTTCTGCTGTGGGTTATCAACCCACCCTTAGTACCGAAATGGGTACTTTACAAGAAAGAATTACTTCTACAAAAAAGGGGTCCATAACCTCTATTCAAGCAGTTTATGTACCTGCAGATGATTTGACTGACCCCGCTCCTGCCACCACATTTGCACATTTAGATGCGACTACCGTACTATCAAGAGGATTAGCTGCCAAAGGTATCTATCCAGCGGTAGATCCTTTAGATTCAACGTCAACTATGCTACAACCTCGAATCGTTGGCGAGGAACATTATGAAACTGCGCAACAAGTAAAGCAAACTTTACAACGTTACAAGGAGCTTCAGGACATTATAGCTATCCTGGGGTTGGACGAATTATCCGAAGAGGATCGCTTAACCGTAGCAAGAGCACGAAAAATTGAGCGTTTCTTATCACAACCCTTTTTCGTAGCAGAAGTATTTACAGGTTCTCCGGGAAAATATGTTGGTCTAGCGGAAACAATTAGAGGGTTTAAATTGATCCTTTCCGGAGAATTTGATTCTCTTCCTGAACAGGCCTTTTACTTAGTGGGTAACATCGATGAAGCTACTGCGAAGGCTACAAACTTAGAAATGGAGAGTAAATTGAAGAAATGACCTTAAATCTTTGTGTACTGACTCCGAATCGAATTGTTTGGGATTCAGAAGTAAAAGAAATCATTTTATCTACTAATAGTGGACAAATTGGTGTATTACCGAACCACGCGCCGATTGCCACAGCTGTTGATATAGGTATTTTGAAAATACGCCTTACTAACCAATGGTTAACGATGGCTCTGATGGGCGGTTTTGCTAGAATAGGCAATAATGAAATCACTATTTTAGTAAATGATGCAGAGAAGAATAGTGACATTGATCCACAAGAAGCTCAGCAAACTCTTGAAATAGCAGAAGCTAACTTGAGAAAAGCTGAAGGTAAGAGACAGACAATTGAGGCTAATCTAGCTCTCAGACGAGCTCGGACACGAGTCGAGGCTCTCAATACGATTTGATTTTGTAACTAGCTGACGTGTAAAAAAAAAAAAGAATGTATAAAAAAAATAGGATCGAAAAGCGAGAAAAACAATAAAATAAAAAAAGCTGGTTACAAAAACTTATTAGACACCATTGATCATGGTGTCTAATAAGTTATACCTACTATTGGATTTGAACCAATGACTCCTGCCGTATGAAAGCAATACTCTAACCACTGAGTTAAGTAGGTTATTTATCATCGTAAAGAGAAGGAAAGGGGATACCTATCACATCGATAGGATTATAAATCCAATATTATTTCTAAGCAATACCAATAAACAACGAGATCAAAGAGATATAATGTTCAATCATGTAATATTAATCTTGACAAGAAATTATCTACATGATAAGATAAAATGTGTATCACAAACACAAGGGCTATAGCTCAGTTAGGTAGAGCACCTCGTTTACACGTGCGCCAAAGTTTTTCAGAGGAGTCCATCACGCAATCAAACTAATTGATTGATCTTATTAAGAAATCGATGTCTTACTCCATGACTTTTTTTTAGGAAAAAAGAGGAGAACAACAGCCTGACATTAGGTCCTATTAAAGTACCCCGTTAGGTAGGGAATGAATAGAACCCATCATTGATTTGAGATATTGATAGGGTGAATACCCAGTCTACTCAATGCTAGGTAGAATGAGTATAAGGAACTCAAAAATAATCTTTTCGTCCTATGAACCTTAAGGTGTATCAAGTTTCATGTTTGATTTTTTAATCAGGATGTTAGAGACTATATTTAACTTAAGTTGATCTAGACCAAAAGCAAACCTACGTCAAGAGAACCCTTTTTTGAAACACTTTGGTAGTTCTTCTGTATTGTATTAGAATTTAAAAATAATAAATCAGAGTACTTGGAACCATTTCTTATCTTTTTTTTAAGAAAAAATATGGTAGACTAACTGATCCAAAGATCAGTTAATGAAAGAGCCCAATGCAAAAAAAAATGCATGTTGGGTCTTTGAAAGAGTTCGAATCATTTTGATAATAATAAGTTCGAACTCTTTTACCGAGCAGGTCTACGGTTCGAGTCCGTATAGCCCTAACTAAGAAATTCATTCTAATAAATCACATTAAAATCAAAATAATTGGATAATTTTTTTTACTTTTTATTGTATTCTTTATTTATAACAGGTTACTTTTAATTGCTCGGTTCATAAAAAAAATTTCCATACCAAAAACCATAAGTCCTGGGGATCGTTCAGAATAAAACGGAAAATTAAATTTTATTTCAATGGAGCCAACCACTATCTATCGATATATCTAGATAGATACTTTTTTCTAATTTTTTTAATTTAGAATCAACTTTTTTCTTCATTAATTTTCATAGTTGTAATTTTTTTATATGAATTTTCCTCGTTCACTAGCTACAATCAAAAAGTTCCTAAGACTTTCTTTTTTTGTATCCCCACCCAATCTTGGTTACTTTTTTTATGACACGGCCTTGTTTAAAAATAAAAACAGAAATCTAATTAAATTCAACCAAAATTAAATCTATCTAATACTAAGTAAGATGAGTATGGTAAAGTCTTACTGGATTTTTTGATACGTCATCATTTTAAAAACGAAGAGATTTTTCGAAAATGTTTTTTTAAACATAAACAGAAATAAAAAAAAATTACTAGTTATTAATCAGATTAATATTATATTATTAATATTAGAAACTATTAGTAATAGAAACATGGAACTATTAAGTAATAAGTGTACTGAAAATACGAAATTAATAAATCTTAAAATGAGACGTCTACCACAGCAACCAAACGAAAATAAATGATTCGATTAACCTGAATTTTTTTTTTGACTCAAGAGTTCTATATCCCTTGCCCAATCCACTCCGATTGGAATTGACTAAGCGGGTATTTTTTCCACATTCATAGGAGTTCGTCTATGTTTCTGCTTTACGAATATGATATTTTCTGGGCATTTTTACTAATATCAAGTGCTATTCCTGTTTTGGCATTTCTAATTTCCGGAGTTTTATCTCCAATTAGGAAGGGGCCGGAGAAACTTTCTAGTTATGAATCAGGTATAGAACCGATCGGGGATGCTTGGTTACAATTTAGAATCCGTTATTATATGTTTGCTCTAGTTTTTGTTGTTTTTGATGTTGAAACTGTTTTTCTGTATCCGTGGGCAATGAGTTTCGATGTACTGGGGGCATCTGCTTTTATAGAAGCTTTCATTTTCGTGCTTATCCTAATTCTTGGTTTAGTTTATGCATGGCGAAAAGGAGCATTGGAGTGGTCTTAGTTCGTTTCCCGAATACTTGTACAATAAAAAAAAAAAAGTAAAAAAAACCATTGAAACAATTATGAATTCCATTAAGTTTCCCGTACTTGATCGAACAACAAAAAATTCCGTTATTTCAACTACGTTAAATGATCTTTCAAATTGGTCAAGACTTTCCAGCCTATGGCCGCTTCTTTATGGTACCAGTTGTTGTTTCATTGAATTTGCCTCATTAATAGGCTCCCGATTTGACTTTGATCGTTATGGGTTAGTACCAAGATCGAGTCCTAGACAGGCGGACCTTATTTTAACAGCAGGTACAGTAACAATGAAAATGGCTCCTTCTTTAGTGCGATTATATGAACAAATGCCTGAACCAAAGTATGTTATTGCTATGGGAGCGTGTACAATTACGGGGGGGATGTTCAGTACCGATTCTTATAGTACTGTTCGAGGAGTTGATAAGCTAATTCCTGTAGATGTCTATTTGCCGGGTTGTCCACCTAAACCAGAGGCTGTTATAGACGCTATAACAAAGCTTCGTAAGAAAATAGCTAGAGAAATCTATAAGGATCGAATTAGACCTCAACAGGGTAATCGGTGTTTTACTACCAATCACAAGTTTTTTGTTGTACGCAGTCCGCATATTGGAAATTATGATCAAGAATTACTCTATCCACCATCATCTACTTCAGAGATCTCTACTGAAAAATTTTTTAAATACAAAAGTCCAGTATCGTCCCACGAATTAGTGAATTAGGGAGGCTTTTAGAGAATAAGAAAAAAATCTTCATAAATTAGAACTCATGGTAAATGTGAAAAACTTAATTTTATATAAAAAAGGTGTGGGGGAAATAAAAAAGATGCAGGGCACTTTGTCCGTTTGGCTAGCCAAACGCGGGCTGGTTCATAGATCGTTGGGCTTCGATTATCAAGGAATAGAGACTTTACAAATAAAGCCCGAAGATTGGCATTCTATTGCTGTAATTTTATATGTATATGGTTACAATTATTTACGTTCGCAATGTGCCTATGATGTGGCACCAGGTGGCCTCTTAGCCAGCGTGTATCATCTTACGAGAATAGAATATGGTGTTAATCAAGCGGAAGAAGTCTGCATAAAAGTATTTACTCACAGGAGTAATCCTAGAATTCCATCCGTTTTCTGGGTTTGGAAAAGTACGGATTTTCAAGAACGGGAATCTTATGATATGTTAGGAATCACTTATGATAGCCATCCACGACTGAAACGGATCCTAATGCCCGAAAGTTGGATAGGGTGGCCTTTACGTAAGGATTATATTGCCCCCAATTTTTATGAAATACAAGATGCTTATTGAATGATAAAAAATGAGCCTTAGCTTCTAGAACTCCAGACCTTCACGGAATATTTGGAATTCGATTCTTTTTTAGATCAAACAAACAGAACAGTTGAGGTCTCGTTGATATTATTAGAGATAGCTTGATTGAAAGATACTTTTTTTATTTCGTAAAAGCCGAGCCAATAGGATGAACTAAACAAAAGAGTTCTGCATTATGAACTTTGTATCGCGCACATAACTTAGTCAACTTTAGTCACATAACTGGGAATGAATAAATAAGATCGGAAAGCAATAAATGAAGGGGGGTGTATACAATTCTATTTCTATTGTATCTAATGAATCTTGGGGTATTTTTGCCCTTCAACTATAGATACTATAGTATACTATACATATAGACCTTTTTTTACTTGTTTGATTCAACGGAACTCATTTAACCTTTCCTTTCGGATATGTATTATGTATCAAGTATTATACATTCTTTTTGAACGGCTGGATCCACAACATGAACAAAAAAAGAGAGGGGATAAGGGATAATTGCACTTTTTTTACTAAAGATACGTTTAATTTGAAGAATAGAAACTTATCAAAATTAATAAATCCTATGCCAAGAACCAGATTTGAACTGGTGACACGAGGATTTTCAGTCCTCTGCTCTACCAACTGAGCTATCCCGGCGAAGGATCATCCTCGTTTTACGAATGGTGGCACAAGGATTTTCAGTCCCCCGCAAAAAAGCTATGTCCACCATTACTGAGGTATCATCTACTGAAGTATCATCTTGCTTTTCCTATTTCCTAATGGTGACACAAGGATTTTCAGTCCCCCGCAAAAAAGCTATGCCGACCATTACCGAAGTATCATCTTGCTTTTCCGAATGGTGACACAAGGATTTTCAGTCCCCCGCAATTAAGCTATGTCTACCATTACCGAAGTATCATCTACTGAAGTATCAGTATCATTTTAATATATGACTTAGGTCTATGTCAATGAAAAGAAACTCAAAAGTAGTAAATTCAAAAAGTTGTGGACCGGGAATTTCTTGGATTTTATAAATAAAAGAAGACTTTCTAAGTTTGAAAATGAAAAATGATATAGATTCTAAATAATTCAAATAAATAATAACGAAAAAAAGGTAAGGTGTCAACCTTTTCGGGGAGTAGAGCTGGGGATAGAGGGACTTGAACCCTCACGATTTTAAAAGTCAACGGATTTTCATCTTACTATAAATTTCATTGTTGTCAGTATTGACATGTAAAATGGGACTCTATCTTTATTCTCGTCCGATTAATTAAGTTCCATCAAGGATCTATCAGACTATGAAGTGAATCATTTGATCAATAAATATTATTTCTTAAACTTCGAATTGATTCACAACATTTCGATTTTGTTTATAAAAAAATAGAAATCGAGATTAAGGTCGTCATTTTTGAGATCGTTTTGTGTTACCTAAATTTATACAATATAGGTTTTTCTCCTTCATCCTTTTTGATTTGAAGTTTCGATCGAAGGATTCCTTTATCAACACAAGGTAGTGAACTCCATTTGTTAGAACAGCTTCCATTGAGTCTCTGCACCTATCCCTTTTTTCGCGCTTTGTAAACTCCGGTTTGTTCGCGTAAACCAGGATTTGGCTCAGGATTGCCCATTGTTAATTCCAGGGTTTCTCTGAATTTGAAAGTTATCACTTAGTAGGTTTCCATACCAAGGCTCAATCCAATTAAGTCCGTAGCGTCTACCAATTCCGCCATATCCCCTTTTTTAGGATCTCATTATGATGTCTTTCCTTTTTTTCTTATGCCGAAACCTTGGGATTCATTACATTATAGATACTTATTTTATGTCTTTGTTATCTTCTTTTATTTTTTTGAGCTCCATCCATATTGATTTAGTCTAATCAATAAAGATTCTATCATTTTTGTATTTGCAATTCAATATGGTTATATATTACATAACATATATATGTTCTTCTTTTTTTCATCTTTGTCTTAAATTTTCAGAAATAGTCGAACGGTCGATTCTTTTTTTTTACTTTCATGAAAAGAAATTTATTATTATTATTGAAACTTAGAATTCTACAATGTGCAATGGAAAAAATTCTAAGTCTACTTCGTAAATTTGAAATTCTAATAATTCTATACTATTCTATACTATATAGAATAGATAGATAGAAAAAAATAGATAGAAAAAAAAAAAAAAGATTTCTGATCTAATTAAGATTTTCTTATTTAGAAACTAATGAAATCAAAATTCGAAAGTCAATATACTGCTATATTCTATTAATTAAGGTTATGTTTTATTTATTTAATGATAGTCACTATTTATTTGAGCTATATTCTGTTCTAGAATATATAGAATATGATTAATTCTAAATAGATAAGGAAAAATATTAATAGAATAGTTAATTGATACGATCTAGTAGTTTAGTGAATTTGTATGCATGCGCTATTTTATTTGAGCCCGCTTAGCTCAGAGGTTAGAGCATCGCATTTGTAATGCGATGGTCATCGGTTCGATTCCGATAGCCGGCTTTTCCATATTTTTTCGTTTTTTTACATGATTTTTAATGTACTTTCAAAATCAAAGAAGATTGAAAAGACTTCTTTGACCTTTTTCCAAGAGTTACCACTCCATTTATATTATGTCATATAAACTTCCATATAGGAATATATATTGGCTAAAAGAGTTCGATCTTTGCAAAATAAATAAAGAAAATAAAGGAAAATTTTTGTGATTTATTTGATTTATATATATTGTATATACAATAAAAAAAATCTGTATATTGAGAGAATATATCTTCTTACTCTTTGTATTCCAATAGTTTATTGGAGTGTATTTCACGTCATTTATCATTATCATTTAGTTCAGTTTTAATTTTATTTAGTTTTGTACAATTTCAATAAAAAAAAGGAGTCTTTATGTCACGTTACCGAGGGCCTCGTTTTAAAAAAATACGCCGTCTGGGGGCTTTACCGGGACTAACTAGTAAAAGGCCTAAGGCAGGAAGCGATCTTAGAAACCAATCACGCTCCGTAAAAAAATCTCAATATCGTATTCGTTTAGAAGAAAAACAAAAATTGCGTTTTCATTATGGTCTTACAGAACGCCAATTACTTAAATATGTGCGTATCGCCGGAAAAGCCAAGGGGTCAACAGGTCAAGTTTTACTACAATTACTTGAAATGCGTTTGGATAACATCCTTTTTCGATTGGGTATGGCTTTGACTATTCCTCAAGCGCGCCAATTAGTTAATCATGGACATATTTTAGTTAATGGTCGTATAGTTGATATACCAAGTTATCGCTGCAAACCCCGAGATATTATTACAGTGAAGGATGAACAAAACTCTAGAACTTTGGTTCAAAATCTTCTTGATTCATCTGCCCCTGAGGAATTGCCAAACCATCTGACTCTTCACACATTCCAATATGAAGGGTTAGTCAATCAAATAATAGATAGGAAATGCGTCGGTTTGAAAATAAATGAATTGCTTGTCGTAGAATATTACTCTCGACAGACTTAATAAACCTAACTTAAGTAAAAAAAATTACTAAAAACAAGAGTTCGGACAACTCCCCTTTGCCATTAAAAATAAAAAGGCACAAGGTAAGGGATTTTGTCGAGGAATCTTTTTCCTATTCATGTATCATAGATTGGTAGGGAGATTTGGATCCCTTGTTTGCTCTTCCCAGCATTTTTCATATGAAAGAAATTGGGAATAGAGAATCTATTTCAAAATCAAAACAAGGTAGATTTTATATCTATTCTTTTTTATTGGATTTGATACATTGGGGTCAATCACGTAAGATTGGTGAATTAGTTGAAAGTACGGAAAGAGAGGGATTCGAACCCTCGGTAAACAAAAGTCTACATAACAGTTCCAATGTTACGCCTTCAACCACTCGGCCATCTCTCCGACATCAGGATTATGACTGAGTATCTGGGTGAATAGCGAGTTATTCATCGTTTTTTAGATTATGCTTAATAGATACCTTTTTGACCGGAAAAATTGTAAGTAGATAGAAGGTTTTTTTTAATGAGTCCGCTTTTATGTTAGTTCGTACTATACAATTCCTTTGTTTGTGAGAAAATTTTCTCACAAAAGAAAAGGTAAAGGAAATAAAAAGAGTTAGAGAGTGGATTACTACCTATGCCAAGATCGCGTATAAATGGAAATTTTATTGATAAAACCTTTACAATTGTAGCCGATATCTTATTACGAGTCATTCCGACAACTTCCGGAGAAAAAGAGGCATTTACTTATTACAGAGATGGTGTGATTTGATTATCATTTTTTTTTTTTTTCTCGTCGATTTGGATTGGAATAGAAAGAAAAACGAGTATTGAAAAAAAATCTACGCTTTTGAAGGTGAAGTTTATAATATAAAAAAAACAATCCCTTCTGTCATGTATCCACGATTAATGCAGCCTTAGATGCTTCAATTGTGAATTATAGTATTGAGCAAAAGGTTTTTACCTATGGTTCCCGTATTACAGATCAATCCTACTACACTAATACAATATACGAATAGGAGGCATAGGGGAAGAAGCACTACGCCGAGAAATCAACAACACAAAAACTTTCTTAAAAATGATTCCCTTTCTTTCTTCTTCTTCGTTGGGATTGGGACTAATTAACATGGTTGGAACAATAAACATCCATCTCGTTCGTACTTTGGATACCCGTATAACCATTGAAGACTGTTGAAGTGACTAATTCCTGGAAATTTAGGGGCGTTGAGAACAAAGAAATTTTTAGAGTTTCCTTTTTTATTTTTATCTAGCATGAACCCACTTGGTAGTAAGAAAAGAGCTTTTGCAAGAAGGTTGGCTAGGGATTTCTTGTAAAAACATTAGCCCCGCTTAGTTCATAATGACATCACATTTTTACATATATTATTTTCATTATGCACCTAAAGGAGGAGCCGTATGAGATGAAAATCTCACATACGGTTCTGAAACGGAGAATTCGTTAAAGCGAATGACGACCGTAACGGATGTCGGCTCAATCTGAAGGAAATTATGCGGAAGCATTACAGAATTATTATGAAGCTATGCGACTAGAAATTGACCCCTATGATCGAAGTTATATACTCTATAATATAGGCCTTATCCATACAAGTAATGGGGAACATACCAAAGCTTTAGAATATTATTTTCGGGCATTAGAACGAAACCCCTTTTTACCACAAGCTTTTAATAATATGGCTGTGATCTGTCATTACGTGCGACTATCTCCACTATAGAAAAAAAGAACGAACAGCTAGTCAATGAAATACTAGAAACACAAAAAAAGGGCTTTCTACATAAGCATCGTCCAAAACGATTTTTTATCAGCTGTAGCAAATAAATAAACTTCATCGATCGAAATATGAAGTGAAGACTAGATATGCCTAAATACTTCTCTATGGATAAAAAAAGATTTAATTGATAGAGGAAGCACCGTAAAGATCAATTGGAAAGGTTTTGGACCGATACAACAAGAGCTGTTTATTTATATCATAATATGAGATATGAGATAAATCTTAGAAATCTACTTATGTAATAGAGTAATCCCCTAAGGTATTGAGCAGCGGTGTAGCATCAGATCCTAAAGACAGTAAGTCTTTTTCTTTTTTATGAAGTATGAAAAAGTCTTTTTCAAAGATTCTATATAAATTTTTATATGAAAGCGGGATAGTTACCTTTCAGAAAATTCTAATATCTAATAACAGTGGACATGCCTTTTTTTCTGAAGGTAGGAGAAAAGATAAAACTTATTATATTAATTAATATATTAATTAAATCAAAATGAAAGTTTGAAACTCATGTAATTACTCTCTTTTGTTTAATCCAAGAAAAACAAAATATCTATAAGAAATCTCATTCAATTAGACATTCAATTAGATATAAAGTTCAAAGTAGGTTAAAGTTAAAAAACTGGTACACCAAAACAAAAGAGTTGGTTGTCGAGCCGTATGAGGTAGGAAACTCTCAAGTACGGTTCTCAGGGAGGGACTTGACCCGCCTATTCCGACCGCGGAGAACAGGCCATTCAACAAGGAGATTCTGAAATGGCGGAGGCTTGGTTCGCTCAAGCCGCTGAGTATTGGAAACAGGCTATAACGCTTACTCCTGGTAATTATATTGAAGCACAGAATT